CATAAATCTCTTAAATCTAGATAAGAAAAAAAAGACAAGATAATTTCTAATATAATCTCTTAAAACAAAAAGGAAAAAGAGAAAAGAATTTCTAAAAAGCTCCCAGCTGCTACTGCTGTTTTCTTGATCTACCCAATTGGTCAAGGAAGCTTTTCAGATGAGACATTCATAAACCACTCTATCTTAATTCTTAGAGGATAACCCCAATTAAAATTGAATAGTACATTATATAAATATATAATAACAAATTACTAAAAAGATTAATAAAAAAAAGAAAATATACGAAGAAATTCGTCCACCCCCTACATATTTGATAGCCTCTCCCATAAAAAAACTTGAAATACCAACTCCATTTGGAATTCCATCAATCACTTGTCTATCAAAAAAATAATTGAATTTAGCTAACTTTCTGACACTCGCAATTAAAGATACTTCAAAAAAAGCATCTATATAACCACGATTATATGACCAATCATATATAACATTGATTATTTTATCAGCAATAATTTTTTTAGGAACACTTTTTTGAAATAAATTTAATAAGTTCAAATTTTGTAAAGAAGAAAAAACGGGTTTATAGAAAAAAGACGCTATCAATATTCCGAAAAAAGCTATACTCACCGAAAAAGTTGCATTTGTAAAAAATTCATACCAATCCACAGAATTCTTTGAATTTTGATGTAAAAGGTCTATAGACGGAATTAACAATTTGGATAATATATCCAAATCTATTCCTTCTTGGCTGAAAGAAATTCCAATCGACCCAACGAAGAAAGTAAATAATACTAATATAAGCATAGAAAATAGCATAGTATTGTCTGATTCATGAGGATAAAAAAAAGGAATGTTTTTAGTACCAAAATGGGTACTATCAAGAAAAAGACGTGTTATGCTTTTGACATTTCGATTAATTCGATGTGAATATGTCCTCTTCCGAAAAAAAGAAGTCCTTTCATTATTATTCATTGTTAATAAAGCTAATAAATGAATCTTCTTTTTTAATTTTTTTTTTCCTTCTTTGCCCCATAAAGATATTGAATAGAATGAACTATTTTTCTTTCCATTGAAATTTTGAAAATGAACGTTTAAATATCCTTCAAAAACAAGTAAATAGATTCGAAACATATAAAATGCAGTTAATCCTGCTGTGGAACAAGCTATTATTGCGAAAATTGGTGAATACAACCAACTATCATTAAGAATCTCATCCTTGGACCAAAAACAAGCAAAAGGTGGAATACCACAAAGAGAAAGTGTACCTATTAAAAAAGCGGTTTTTGTAATTGGCGCATGTTTTGTTAAACCGCCCATAAGAACCATATTTTGACTTTTATCTGGAGAATATCCAACAATTGCTTCCATTGAATGAATAATGGATCCAGATCCTAAAAACAACAATGCTTTTGAATAAGCATGAGTAATCAAATGAAATAAAGCGGCTCGATAAGAGCCCATACCTAAAGCTAACATCATATAACCCAATTGAGACATTGTCGAATAGGCCAAATTTTTCTTAATATCTTTTTGAGCAATAGCTAAAGTTGCCCCTAATACTACTGTTATTATACCTATCAAAGCTATTCCAGTCATTATGGAGGGTATAACTATGAAAAGAGGAAGAAGTCGAGCTACAAGAAAAATTCCTGCTGCTACCATGGTAGCAGCATGTATAAGAGCGGAAATAGGAGTAGGCCCTTCCATAGCATCCGGTAACCATACATGAAGGGGGAATTGGGCAGATTTCGCAACTGAGCCGCAAAATAAGAAGATGGCGCACAAAGTAACAAAAAAAATATTAACCTCATTCTTATAAATCAAGTTATTGAATATTTGAAATAAATCCCGAAATTCCAAACTACCCGTTATCCAATAAAGACCTAAGATTCCTAATAATAAACCAAAATCCCCTACACGATTAGTTACAAACGCTTTTTGACAAGCATTTGCCGCAATAGGACGTGTGAACCAAAAACCTATTAATAAATAAGAACACATTCCAACCAATTCCCAAAAAATATAAACTTGTATCAAATTTGAACTAGTAACTAATCCCAACATTGAAGTATTAAAAAAACTCATATAAGTAAAAAATCTCAAATATCCTTGATCATGAGACATATAATTATCACTATAAATAAGAACCAGAATACCAACAGTAGTAATTAATATCGACATAATAGAAGTAAGTGAATCGATCAAGTAGCCAAACTCTAAAGAAAGATCATTATTTATAGTCCAAGACCATACATATTGATAGATAGAACTGTTCTTGATTTGATGAATAGATAGATCGATCGAAAAAATCATAACTATCGTTAACAATAAAATACTAGGAAAAGCCCACATACGGCGAAGATTTTTTGTTGCCGTGGGAAAAAGAAGAAGTCCTACCCCTATTAAAATAGGAACTGGAAGTGGGATGAAAGGTATGATCCATGAAAATGGGTGTGTATATTCCATACAAAAAAAAAATAAAGAATAAAAAATATTTTGATTCTTAATGAATTTTCTTTCTTATTCGTTTGTTTTATCTCTTTTGTAAAGGGTTCGGTTAATAAAAAAGTGGATATATAAATAGAATTTGATATTTTTAATTATTCTAAATCTTTGCACAAACAATATTTCCAATATTGCAAAGTACAAAGTAAAAATAGACCAATAACCAAATTCTTAGTGAAAAATGAAAATTTTTATCTATAGAGTGAGGGTAAATAATTACACCAAAACTAAGAACATTCGTTTATTTTGATATCAATCAGAAAAAACAATTCATATGACATGACCCAATAAAATAATCCTTTTTTTTATTATTCAGAAACATTAGTTCATTTTTGAACTAATTGACTAATTGATTGATTATTTTACATTCCAATAAAAAGAAAAAGAGATCTATATATATCTATGTTTGGAAAAATTTGGAAAAGGTTTCTAATATTCAATGTTTTTACTTTAGATAGAAAAAAAAAAGAGGGAATTCAGATAGATAAGACATATGGCTAATTAAAGAAGAATTCGTTTTCATTTACAGAAGAAATGTCTTTCACATCGAACTATAGAAATGAAAAAACTATCCTAGTTGGATGGCAGTTCCAAAAAAGCGCACTTCTATATCAAAAAAAAAAATTCGGAAGACTTATTGGAAAAAAAAGGGATATTGGACAGCTTTGAAAGCCTTTTCATTAGCTAAATCCATTTTTACAGGGAACTCAAAAAGTTTTTTTTGTAACAAATAAAAATGTTGGAATAATCTGAATTAGCTCGATTCAAAAAGTATTCTTTAATACTAATTTTATACTAATAAAGAGAAAGAATATTTACTAATATAGAATATTGACCATATATTTAGAATATATTATATAGAATATATATAATATATTCTAAATATATAATCTAACTAAAATTTTTGGAATGTATTGTTAAATTATAGATATATTAATTAACTATTTCATTGAAAAAATGGAAATGCATTTCTTTAGAGTAAGAAAATGAAATAACTAAAAAATGAGTCATAAACAACTACAAAAAAATCTTCTTTTTCATTCCTGGATTGAAGTCAGAACTATCTAGTTCCAGTTTCAACAGTGCTGTTTTTGAATTTGAAAAAGTGTAAACTACGAAAAACCCATCCCCCGTTGTTCAATTTGAAAACTAACACTGGAAATGAAAAAAACAAGAATACAACTTCGTATTGAAATTGAAACGTTCTATTTTTTTATTTTAAGATTATTTATATTTATAATAAATTATAAATTACTATACTTATAGTTAATATTAATTTATTCTATATATATTTCTATATTTGAATAAATCCAAATCTCAAATTTATTTAATAATATTTAATAAAATAAATCTTTATTTAGAATTATAATAGAATTCTTGAAATTGTTTCATGTTTAGTAAACAAATGTAATAAATAAATATTGCACTTTAATTAATTCTTTCAATCTCGACGATTGACTAATGAATCGGTTATTATGATTTCGAGTAAGCCGCTATGGTGAAATTGGTAGACACGCTGCTCTTAGGAAGCAGTGCTAGAGCATCTCGGTTCGAGTCCGAGTGGCGGCATGGCATCCTATCCTATATTCTAAAAGAATAAGTCCTATAATGAATTCAATTCCCGATTTCTATTCCTAGTATTCATACCTTTTTTATTTTCATTATAGATATTTATTTTCATTATATATATGATATTTTCAACTTTAGAGCATATATTAACTCATATATCGTTTTCGGTCATATCCATTGTTATTTCAATTCATTTGATAACCTTATTAGTCAATGAAATCGTAGGATTATATGATTTGTCCAAAAAAGCCATGACAATAACTTTTTTCTGTGTAACGGGATTGTTAATTACTCGTTGGTTTTTTTCGGGCCATTTACCATTTAGTGATTTATATGAATCCTTAATCTTTCTTTCATGGGGTTTTTCTATTTTTCATATGGTTCCGTGTTTTAAAAAGGATAAAAACCTTTTAAGTACAATAATCGCACCAAGTGTTATTTTTACCCAAGGCTTTGCTACTTCGGGTCTTTTAACCAAAATGCATCAATCCGTAATATTAGTACCCGCTCTACAATCCCATTGGCTAATGATGCACGTAAGTATGATGATATTGGGCTATGCGGCTCTTTTATGTGGATCATTATTATCAGTGGCTATTTTAGTCATTACGTTTCAAGAAGTCATCCAAATTCTTGGTAAAAGCAAGAATTTGGATTCTTTAAATAAAGAATTTGATTTTGCTGAAATCAAATACATGAATATGAATGAAAGAAACAATGTTTTACGAAAAACTTCTTTTTCTTCTTCTAGAAATTATTACAGGTCTCAATTTATTCTACAATTGGATCGTTGGGGTTATCGTATTATTAGTCTAGGTTTTCTCTTTTTAACGATAGGTATTCTTTCAGGAGCAGTATGGGCTAACGAGGCATGGGGATCATATTGGAATTGGGATCCAAAGGAAACTTGGGCCTTTATTACTTGGACCATATTCGCGATTTTTTTACATACTAGAAAAAATCAAAAATTGGAAGGTGTAAATTCTTCAATAGTGGCCTCTATAGGATTTCTTATAATTTGGATATGTTATTTAGGGATCAATCTATTAGGAATAGGACTACATAGTTATGGTTCATTTACATCATTTTGAATTAAAATGAGTAAAGAACCTGAGATATAAAAATATGGAAAGCATATATATATATACTTTCCATAAATTAAACTTGCCGAAAATCGTCGAGAACCCATTAAATCAAGTAATGTAATGATTCAAGGGGTTCTCACAAACAACAAACATATTCGATTACAATTCCTTTTTTTTTTTAGTGAATCTAACGTAAAAATCTCTTTTTCATTGTACAAAGGGTTTTTTCTCTTTTTGATTTCTTTGTTTTATTCACAAAAACTATCTATCAAAAATTAGATAGAATAGCTTCAACCTTCTCAACCGAGAATGAGAAAATGAAATCTGGATAAATACCAATACCTATTACGGGTATAAGGATAGAAATCGAAATAAATAATTCTCTCGGCCCAGAATCAAAAAAATAAGAGTTTGGTGTATTAAAGAACTTGTATCCATAGAACATCTGCCGTAAGATAGATAATAAATAAATAGGAGTTAATATCATTCCAATTGCTGTTACAAAAGTGATTAGTATTTTCATCATTAAAAGATATTTTTGACTAGTCATTATTCCAAAAAAAACTATCAATTCTGCAACAAAACCGCTCATGCCCGGCAATGCAAGAGAAGCCATCGATAAGATAGTAAAAATCGTGAATATTTTTGGCATTGGTATAGCCATTCCGCCCATTTCGTCAAGATAAAGAAGACGTAGTCTATCATAACTAGTTCCTGCCAAGAAAAAAAGCGCAGCGCCAATAAATCCATGAGATATTATTTGTAAAATGGCCCCGTTGAGCCCAGTATCACTTATAGAACCAATTCCTATAATAAGGAAACCCATATGAGATACCGAGGAATAAGCTATTCTTTTTTTTAAATTACGTTGACCAAAAGATGTTGAAGCGGCATAGATTATTTGAATAGAACCTAATATCATTAACCAGGGACAAAATATGGAATGAGCGTGGGAAAATAATTCCATATTAATTCGAACCAACCCATACGCTCCCATTTTTAATAAGATTCCGGCTAAAAGCATACAAGTGCTGTAATGTGCCTCTCCGTGGGTATCTGGTAACCATGTATGTAAGGGTATAATCGGCGATTTGACAGCAAAAGCAATAAGAAATCCCATATAGAATATTATTTCTAGCGCCACGGGATACGATTGATTAGTTAATGTTTCGAAATTTAATGTTGGTTCATTCGAACCATATAAACCGACACCCAGAATTCCCATTAATAAAAAAACAGAACTTCCCGCAGTGTACAAAATAAACTTTGTAGCTGAATACAAACGTTTCTTTCCCCCCCACATGGATAAAAGTAGATAAACGGGAATTAATTCCAATTCCCACATGATGAAAAAAAGTAAAATGTCTCGAGAAGAAAATGGTCCTATTTGACCGCTATACATTGCTAACATCAGGAAATAGAATAATTGGTATTCTCGAGTAACCGGCTGAGCCGCTAACGTGGCTAAAGTGGTGATAAATCCCGTCAGTAAAATAGGTCCTATAGAGAGTCCATCTATTCCTAATCTCCAGTAAAAATCAAAAAAATTGATCCATTTATAATTCTCCGTCAGTTGGATTAGTGGATCATCCAATTGGAAATGATAACAAAATGCATAGGTTGTTAGAAGGAGATCGATTAAGCATATACAAATGCTATACCACCTAATTACCTTATTTCCCTTATGAGGAAATAAGAAGATTAAAGAACCCCCGGCTATTGGCAAAACTACAACTATTGTTAACCAAGGAAAATAATTCGTGATAAAAATAAGATACACTTGGGCCAGAAAAGCCCGCGCTCAAAAATAGAAAAAAATCTTTTCTATTTTTGAGCACGGGTTTTTGCCAGTAAAAAAACGTATTCGTGTGGTGTTTTTTGAAACGTATCAATAACCTAGACCCATACTTCGAGTTGTTTCATGCCATAAATAAACTCGAACACTTAAGAAATCTGTCGGACAGGCGGACTCACACCTCTTACAACCAACACAGTCCTCTGTTCTTGGGGCAGAAGCTATTTGCTTAGCTTTACATCCATCCCAAGGTATCATTTCTAATACATCTGTGGGACAGGCTCGGACACATTGAGTACATCCTATACATGTATCATAAATCTTTACTGAATGTGACATTGTATCTATAGTAATTTTTGAACATCAAAAATGAAAATTATCGATCTAGTCGTAAATGAATCATATATTTATACACCAGATGAATCAATGATTTGTCAGAATTTTGCTAATCAAAATAGACGTCTCGATAAATTTAGAAGAACGAAGAGAAGAGGACCAGGATACTTTGATTCTTACGATTTCGCAAACGCAAACATGATCATACGTTGTGTAGCATACATGCTAATTTGAATTGATAAATATTACACTATTCAAAATTCGACTTTTGATTAATTATGATTAATGCTATTTATTCAACAAATTCGATTGATTGATACGGGTTGATTTTCTGTTACGAGAAATTGAAGAAACAATAGCCGGTCCGATAGCTGCTTCAGCGGCTGCAATAGCGATAACAAAAATTGAAAAAATATTTCCTTTTAATTGGCGATTATCAAAAAAATCAGAAAAAGTTACGAGATTTATATTAACCGCATTCAGTATAAGTTCAAGACACATAAGGGCTCTAACCATATTTCGGCTCGTGATCAATCCATAGATACCGATAGAAAATAAATAGGCACTCAAAACAAGTACATGTTCGAGCATCATTGACCAACTCCTTATCAATTTTGATTCATTTCAATATGAACAACAATTCAACAGATTCGATTGACTAAAGAATATAACAAACAAAAGAATATATCGGCAATAAAAAAAATGGTTTCTACATAAAAACTATTTAACTTCACATAGAATTCGACAGAAATAAATGTGAGAAAATTGAATCCGGATTTATATTGCTAGTTCGCGAAAGATTTCTTATTGGCGAGCTACGACAATTGCACCTATCAAAGCAACTAAAAGAATTATTGAAATGAGTTCAAACGGAAGAAAAAAATCTGTTGATAAATGAATTCCAATTTGTTGACTAGTACTTATCAAATCTTGCTCAATAATCTGATTTGGTCTTGTAGTCCAAATAATTCCGTACCATGATGTATCTGGAATAGTAGTTATTAGTGAAACAAAAATACTTGTACAAACCATCAAAGTAATTCCATCCCCAACGGTCCAAAGATGAAAATCTTGGTAATATTCTGAGCTATTCATGAACATCACAGCAAATATGATTAAAATGTTAATAGCTCCCACGTAAATAAGTAGCTGTGAGGCAGCTACAAAATGGGAGTTTGATAAAATATATAATAAAGATATACAAACAAGAACCAGTCCCAACGAAAAAGCAGAAAAAATTGGGTTGGGAAGTAATACTACTCCTAGACTTCCTAATACAAGACCCGATCCCAGAAAGACTAAAAGAAAATCATGTAGCGTTTCAGGCAAATCCATTATATGTAAAAAAAAGACAAAGAAATGGAAATTTCATGACCTTATTGATATGACCAGGAAAAAAATTTTTATATACTTCAATTTCTCTTTGCATTGAAAAAAAAAATTCTAAGGAGTTTGAATTGATATAAGTACAGTTATATAATCAACGTCATTCCAGTCTTTATATGAAAGAGTAGTTTGAAACTATACTAAAACTAAAGTATAAAAGTATATATAACATATATAACTATTTAATAGTTAAAATTTCGATACTATATTTATCTATTCTAGAATATATATATTTCTATAATCTAAAATAGAATGTAGACTATTTCTAATCTGATATATAATATAATTTATAATTTATATTTCTTTCTTTTTTTATAATATTTAAAAGATTTTATTTATATTATTCTATTATATATATATATATTCTAGACTAGAATAGATAAATATATATATAAATATTCTAGACTAGTAAATATAGTATTTAATCATAAAAGATTTTATTTATTTATTTGAATTGTTCGAATTGTATAATCATCAATTACTGACATTGGTAAACGGCCCAAAGCAATTTGATTATAATTCAATTCGTGACGATCATAAGTCGAAAGTTCATATTCTTCAGTCATTGATAAACAATTTGTTGGACAATACTCAATACAGTTACCACAAAAAATACAGATTCCGAAATCAATACTGTAATTAAGCAATCGTTTCTTTCGAATATCAGTTTCCAGTTTCCAATCTACAACGGGTAAATCTATAGGACATACACGAACACATACTTCACAAGCAATACATTTATCAAATTCAAAATGTATTCGACCGCGGAAACGTTCCGATGTGATTAATTTTTCATAAGGATATTGAATAGTTACAGGTAAACGATTTGCGTGAGATAAGATAATCATGAAACTTTGACCAATGTACCTAGCAGCTCGGACTGTTTGTTGACCATAATTCATGAACCCAGTTACCATAAGGAACATATCGTAAATATCTATGAATATTTTTGTTTTATTTCTTTCTCTTATTTGAGACAAGTAATGAATTATAGAAGATCAATCTTTTATATCAATCTTTTATAGTGAAAACAATTGAGACGAAGTTGTTAATAATAGATTACCGAGAGAAATGGGTAAAAGAAATTTCCATCCAAGATTTAATAATTGATCCATTCTTAGCCTAGGCAAAGCCCATCTTGTTATAATAGAAAGGAATAAGAAAAAATAAGTTTTAGCTAATGTAATAAACAGATCAATTGTAGTTCCAAAAACTCCATATGTTTTATTTATTTCAAAAAACTCAGAAACGAATATGTACGGAATAGAGATATTTGACCCGCCCAAGTAAAGAACTGTTACAAATAATGAAGAAATTAATAGGTTTAAATAGGAAGCAACATAAAATAAACCAAATTTGATACCCGAATATTCTGTTTGATAACCCGCTACTAATTCTTCTTCCGCTTCTGGTAAATCAAAAGGTAATCTTTCACATTCTGCTAGCGAAGAAATTAGAAAAACGATGAAACCCATAGGTTGACGCCACAAATTCCATCCCCAAAAACCATATCTTGATTGCGCATCAACTATATCAACTGTACTTAAACTGTTAGATAATCCTAGTCGGTGATAACATTACTGTTCCCATCTCTATTACAGAACCGTACATGAGATTTTCACCTCATACGGCTCCTGGAAAGCCTTAAGTAAATCTAAGGACCGGGCCGATTATTTATCTCTTGATATATCCCTAAGATAGATAAGATTCAAATCTATCGGACGGTTCTGAATTAGACCAATTCAATTCTGTCTGTTCTAATAAATAATTAAATAAGAAAGAGAAATCCATTTTAATAAAAGATACAAAAGGTACTTCTGAATTGATCTCATCCCTTAAAAATCCAAATTTGAATTTGTTGAGTAATAACTGAATTCTTGAATAAAATACTCTTTTAAAATTATCAATAACCCTCATCATTTTCAATTACGAAAAAGAATTACACATTCGTTTCTTAATTATGACATGAATCTTATCTCCATGAATATGGATATTGATTTCTTGTGTTTTTTTCGTTCCTATTCTTCTTTTTTGTGCTATGAAAAAGGGACTTAAAAAATTTAAAAGGATTTTTTCGTTCCTGATAGTAATTTATTTAATCAGTGGATGGAAGCATACTCTGGATCGGAGTTGTGGGGAGTACTGCTTGATTTTTTCTACCAACTTAAAGCCCCAATTAGTATTCTTTTTCTATTATGCGTAAATTCTCTTTAGGATAATTTACAAAATCTGCGTTACTAATCCTTTGTGTATCTTGGTGTTTCTAACCATCCACTCCTTTTTTTATTAACCCCCTTATTTATGTTAATACATCTATGATAATTTATACAAATGGTAACTAAAATTCAATAAGGTTGGTCTTTGGAGCCCGCTTCAAAACAGGATGACTAATTATCCAATCTTGGGTTAAATGGCCTCTTCTGTTTATAATTTTATTTCACTTCATTCTTATACATAGAAAATGAGACTCAATATTTTTACTGCCATTTAAAATCATCATACTATCTATTAACTATAAGTAATATAGTATTCTGAAATACTATTCAATAGAAGCTGTTTTATTTCACTCATATAACTATCAGATTTAGTTCTTCAATCCGAATTGTGAAAAAGAAAATTCAGATAATGAACTATTCAATTAATTGACTCTTTTCTTATATAGTACTATAAAGAGAGGAATCGAATTAATTGAATAGCTTTTTCTGTTTCAACGAATCGCACGTAGAGATATTGATAAGACACATAGAGTTAATGGTATTTCATAACTAATCGATTGAGCAGCAGCTCGTAGACCACCCAAAAAGGAATATTTATTATTTGACCCATATCCTGACATAAGAAGTCCAATGGGAGCAATACTCGAAATAGCAATCCACAAAAAAACACCTATATTGAAATCCGATAAAACAAAGTTATAACCAAAAGGAATTACTGAATAGCTTAGTAGAATTGATATGACTGATATGGATGGTCCGATACTGAATAAACGAATATCTCCCCTAGATGGAATAAGATTCTCTTTGAAAAGTAGTTTTGTTCCGTCTGCTAGAGCTTGAAGAACTCCAAAAGGACCGGCGTATTCAGGTCCAATACGCTGTTGTATCCCTGCAGATATTTCTCTTTCTAACCATACAATTGCTAGTACACTTATTGTGATTCCCAATACAAGAATCAAAACAGGTACAAGTACCCATAGAATTCCATAGACCTCTTTTAAAGATTCCAATCCGGAAAAAGAATTGATATCTTGGACTTCCGTTGTATCAATTATCATTTCAACGATCAATTTCTCCCATAATGATATCTATGCTACCTAGTATTGTCATAATATCAGCCAATTTCATTCTTTTAACTAATTGAGGAAGGATTTGCAAATTGATAAAACCGGGAGGACGGATTTTCCATCTCCAAGGAAAACCATTCTGATCTCCTATTAGAAAAATTCCTAATTCTCCCTTGGGGGCCTCAACTCTTACATAAAGTTCTTGTTTCGGCAATTCAAAAGTCGGAGACGATTTTTTACCAATGAATCGATATTCAAAATCATTCCATTTGGGCTCCTTTTCTCTATCAAAGCAGCGGATTTCTAAATTTTCATATGGCCCGCCAGGAATTCCTTCCAAAGCCTGTTGAATCATTTTTATGGATTCCGTCATTTCACCAATTCGAACTAAATAACGAGCTAATGAATCTCCTTCTTTTTGCCATTGAACTTCCCAATCAAATTCCTCGTAACACTCATAATTATCAACTTTACGTAGATCCCATTGTATTCCGGAAGCCCGAAGCATCGGTCCTGATAAACCCCAATTTATTACTTCCTCTCTACCAACAACACCTACTCCCTCAACCCGTTCTAAAAAAATAGGATTTCGCGTAATAAGGTGTTGATATTCAACAACCCTTGTTAAAAAATAATTGCAGAAATCAAAACATTTATCTATCCAACCATAAGGTAGATCAGCCGCTACTCCTCCGATACGAAAAAAATTATGCATCATTCTCATACCTGTCGCAGCTTCAAATAGATCATATATTAATTCTCTTTCTCTAAAAATATAGAAAAAAGGGGTTTGTGCACCAATATCTGCCATAAAAGGTCCCAGCCATAGTAGATGAGAAGCTATACGACTTAACTCCAACATAATTACTCGGATATAGCTGGCTCTTTTAGGGACTTGAATATTTCCCAATTGTTCCGGTCCGTTTACGGTTATTGCTTCCGTGAACATAGTAGCTAAATAATCCCAACGTGTTACATAAGGCAGATATTGTATAATTGTTCGGTTTTCCGCAATTTTTTCCATCCCTCTGTGTAAATAACCCAATATTGGTTCACAATCAATAACATCTTCACCATCCAGAGTAACAATAAGTCGAAGAACACCATGCATTGATGGGTGGTGAGGTCCCATATTGACTATCATGAGGTCTTTTCTTGTAGCTGGGACATTCATAGGTTTTTCCTCGATTCATTCTTCCATGAATCGTTAAAAAAAAGTTCATCAAGATTCAGGATCTAAGAAATCGAATAATTGAAAATGACTCTTGAAATTAACGAATTTGTGACTCCCTAATACCCAACTGATTTATTAATTTTTTATAACGTATTCTATCTTTCTTTGCCAAATAAGACAGTAGTCGTTGCCGTTTTCCCAGAATTTTACGTAAACCTCTTTGAGATAAATAGTCTTTTCGGTGTAATTCAAAATGTGAAGTAAGTCTTCGTATCTTATTAGTGAAATTGACCACTTGAAATTCAACTGATCCGGGGTTTTCTTCTTCTTTTTTTTTTTGTGAAATAACAGGTATAAACGAATTTTTTATCATAAAATAAAATGAAAGCTTTCCTCTCCCCTCCTTTTTGATAGATATTTTTATGGATCAGTAATAGTAATGACACTAATTTTGAATTTTGTATATAAAATGATCTTAATTTACTTAACAATTCTGCTTAACAATTCTGAATTTCTTTTTTTTTTTTTCAAATCAAATTTATTATTATTATTAAGCAATCCAATTCAAATAGATATAAAAATACTATATTTATGAATAGATAGAAAAATACTATATTTATGGATTCACAAAATAAAAAATTCTATTGTATACTTCAAAAAAAATAAGACAATTTTTTTGATTCATTTTTCTATCTAATGGATACATCATTGAATTAGTATCAATACCACAATGCGTGTGCGCATTTATTTATATTTATATATATAATTAGATTAGATATATATATATATATAAATTAAAATATTTAAAAATTTAATTTATATATATATATCTTCGCATATCAGATATGTTACGAGAAATATTACGATAAATAGAAGATAAATGAGAGGATTATCAATCAAATTTTCAATCGCGGATACATTAGTATCCTTAATATACTGAAACGGCTTCCATTATGGGTATCAAACCAATAGCGATTTATACAAGCTAAATCTTCTAATCGATAATTTGGCCAAAGGAAGAATTTTAAATTCATTAGTTTTTTTGTTTCTCTATCAAGATCTTTATTTTTAGCCAAAACTTGACAGCAATTATTTATTTTATTCTCATTGTAATTTATTGTGTTAGTATTTCTAGGATTGAAACAAATTAGAATTCTCAATTCTCTACGGCGTCTAGTGGACAAAATATTTTCCGGAACAAGCAAATCATAATGATTTTTATCAACACCACTTTTTTCTGGGTTTCTTTGAAAAATTTGGCGCTTTTTCTTATGAATCAAAGGTAGGCTTGTGGTTTGATACATAAAAAATTGTTCATAGTTTTTTCTAGACAGGCGAACAGGTTCAATAAAAAATATTTGTTTTTCCATCAATTCGGTATTGTCCTTAAATCCTGTAAGAGTGAAATCCGTATGATTCTGAATCGCCATAGTATCTAGACTTAGATCTCCCCTTTGAATAGAGATTATCAAAAATTTTTTTATATTTTTCAATCTAATCAGGAGACAATAAAATTTGACATTATTCATTATTCTTTCTTGTAGGGAAGTATGATAGTTCAAATGAAAACCTAAATACTTTTCTAGTAAGAAACCCCGTTCTCCCTTTAGATCGTTCCTGTATAGATTTTCATCTATACTTTTATCACCCTTTTCCCTGTCTGATCTTTCATAATCTTGGTTTGAGAGAGATGATTTTAGGTTTGAGAGAGATGATTTTAGATTCTCATATTCTTCTTGTGCTCTATTTTGAGTGTCTAATTCATCAAAATCTATTCTTTTTTTCTTTCCAGTAATGTTTTTAGTTTCACTAACATCTTTTCCATAAAAATCGAAAAAAAGTAATTTGGTTGGTACGATCCAAGGATTCTTCTTATATGCACGATAAGATTTCCATAATTTCAAAAAGAACCCCAATTTCGGATTCGATTTCGATATGGAATGATTTCGTATTTCTACATCCATTACCATCCAATCAAAATACTTTCTATCCAAATCTTTTTCCATATCTATAATAACATCTTCCGCTATATAATTTTGGATAGAGATATCGCCCGTTATATCCAAAAATTCTTTTTTACGTGTGTTGTCATTATAAGAAATTGCTTGGTTTTTGTTTGCTTGGAATGGTGATCTATATCCATAAATATCTGATTTTTGCTTATCTGCATAATTAATATATTTATATGCCAAAAGATCATATCCATATTGTTTTTTAATTTTTTTATTTAATTTTAATAAGTCCACTTGTTGTTTTTTGTAAAGAATTAATCGTGTTTTTTCATTTTCATATGAATCATATTCTGAATCATATTCGATTAAATCTTTATTTTGAGCCACACGATGTTCATTGATTCTATTTCTCCAGTTTTGTGGTACTAATCTCGACCATCTGCTCTCAGGTAAATCATATTGATAATGAACCTTTAACCAATTTGTCCATTGATTCATTACAGAATCGGAAACGTTCTTATGTCTTAATTTTGAATTAAATATTCCTTGTATTCTAAAAAAATAATTCTTTATTTCATTCTTAAGAAAAAAAGATCTTCCATGAGATTCCAAAATAGATCTTAACTTATACTTATATACGTTAATAACTTGGATTTGTGATAATTTAAAAAATACATATGCTTGTGACAAAGAAGATACGTCACAAGAATTCTGTGAATTCGTATTCGTAATATTACAAGATTTGTGTATAATCGATATAAATGGAATTATACTTTGATTTGTTTTATCAATTCTTTCTGCATTTGTTTTTTTATTGTAATTCTTTGTAGATTTATTTACAATTTTTTTTGTTGATTCAAGAAAAAGTTCTCCATTGATCCTAGGAATACTAATGATACATAAAAGGATATCTATGTATACCCTTTCCATGAAAGATTTGAAAAAAGAATATGATTTACGGGTTAATCGAACATTTCTTCTTTGTAATATTTGGAAAATATTTTTTTGTAATTCTAATCTTTTAGCATCATAAGTTGTTTTGTTCGAATTCAAATCTTTCTCTGAAGTTATAACCTCCCCTTTTTTTTCTTGTGTCATTTTTTCTATTTGTTTTATGATTGTCTTTGTTTTAACATTAAGATCTTTTATCCTTTTTTCTGTCAATGAACAATTTGTCCAATTAATAGATTGAATTAGAACGGGTGATTCGTAAATCATTGGATTATTCTTACTGATTGTTGAATCTTTTTTGCTTTCACTCAATTCATATCTTTTTTTGAATCTAAATAGAATACTTTTTATGTTCCATTTTCCTATTTCTTTTAAGATAGTTAGAAACCATTTTTTCCTTTCATTTAAAACTTTTAGAACTAGAAAAAAACGAATTTTCAAATCTTTGTTCAATTGTTTTTTAATTTTTTTAAAAACGGGACCCAAAAATGAAAATGGATTTGGGAAATAAATATCAAGGTATGATTCGACTTGTGTTCCACAAGCTGTTAAAAACCAGAAGTTTCTTTTTTTCACGTTTTTTTTTTCAGTAGATCTTTTTTTTTTTTCAGTAGATCGTACCTTAGATTTGTGCCAAGGTTTCAGAACAAAAGGAGATAAGATCCTTATCTGAAGACCCTCTGTTAACCAGTTGTTTGGAAATTCTTTGTTGGATACTGGAATGCCCTGATAGGTGCATTTTATATGCACTTCTTTTTTCCAATCCCTAAAATCTTCTGACCATTCGGGATTTTGAAATAATAGTATACGAATGATATTTTTAGTTATTATCAATGAAGGTAATAGAATATATTTTCTAAGAAATGATTGGATTATTAATACAAAGCTTCTAATTATTCGACCATATAGAATGCTCTCCCAGGCTTCTTCTATTTCTATAAGTCTTTTTTCGTCGTTGTCTTTTTTTTCCTCTTTTTGATCCTCTTCTATCCTTTTCTCAAAAGCCAAAAATTCTGAATTGTCTGTACCTTTTTTCCTGAAATATTCTTTCAAATATTGGGATATATCATCGAAAAGATCAACAAAAAAGAACGAGTTTTTGATTTTGTCCAAAAAAAGGGGGGAATGGGCATTTCTTTGAAAGAGTTTCCAAGTCACTGTTTTACGCCTTTGAGCGCGCATAGATCCTCTGATTATTTCTCGGCTAAAATCGGGTTCGCGTGAATAATTTAGTAAAGCCAATTCTTGATTTGGTTCAATCGTATCATCAATATTACTAGTATGACTATCCTCATTGTCATCAGTATTATCTATACTCGTAGTATTCAAATCTTCATTGTAATTCTCTGTTTTACTATTAAAAATCACTATACGGTCGGCTTTTCTGCAACAAATCTGAGCTTCCTTTGCTAGTCCTTCCGTCAGTAGCTCCAAGTCGTCGATTAAGTTGTATGACCATCGAGGAACTTTTTTACTGATTTCGTTTATTCCACTACATTTTTTTCTATTTAAAAATGCTTGATCGTTCGGATCAGTTATAATTGAGTCGAATAAGAATTCTTTTAAGAATTCTTTTTTTCTTTTTTTTTCTTCGGAATAGATTTTTACTTGTTCATGTTCTGGAAATAAAGAAAGTCCGTCAAAATTCAAACTTGATACTGATTTTTCCGAAAATTTACTGATAAAGTTTAAAAAAAAACCTATTTCAGTTAATAATGATTTTCTATCAAATGGATCTATTTTCTGTTCCAATTCTGGATAATGACTATTTATAGCAAGAAGGATACCATGAATCTTATTTATCAAAATGTGATTTGTTGTGTAAGTTTCATTTTGAATTGATGGTGAAAAGCTTTTTTGGATTTGTCCACGAAAGCGTCCATTCAAGAAAGGATCATATATTTGACTTATATATTTTGTTTTCGTCTCATCATTACACAATCTAATTCGGTTTTCGAATACATCCAGAGGAAGAAATTCCTTATCTAGAACTTTTGCCCTTTTCAAAAATTCATTGCTTAGTTTCTTTCTTTTTTCTTTATTAGTAGAGCTCCAATAATTAGACAATTCATTATAGGAGATTTTATCTCTTGTGAAGAGATCCATTTTTTTTTCCATGATTTTAAGAAAAGTAGATAAATCAGGTGGATACGTGAAAGATATTCTTTCTTTTCCATCACTTTGACATATATGAAAAAAAAATTGTGAATTTTCATTTCTTACGACATTTTCAAAGTGATCATTTTTTATATATCGCAATGGACGATTCCATCGTTGAAAATCGAAAAGAATAGTTACAAGAGGTTTTTGAAATCCGAAGAGATCCTCCTCTTCCTCGATTTTGTCCAAAGTCTTATCGTTTGGCGAAAAGAGATAAGAAGAAAGATCTTCTTCGATGAATCTTTTGTGTTCTTG